AAAATTCGAAAAAAAGCGATAAAAGAAATTAGTAAAAGAGTTCCCCGGTGGTCATACAAATTAATCGATAATGTATACCAAGAACTGGGAGAATACGACGAAAATGTAAGAGGGGAACATGCATTTCGTTCACGAAAAGCCAAACGTTTAGTGGTTTCTGTTGATCACCAGACAAAAGAGAATGTGACTTTGCCCCATTATTTGGAACAATCGGATTTTCGTCGATATATAATAAAAGGTTCCATGCGCGCACAAAGACGTAAAACCGTTATTTGGAAACCAGTTCAAGCAAATGCCCATTCCCCTCTTTTTTTGGACAGAATAGACAAAACCCTTTATTTGTATTTTGATATTTCCCAGCTGATGAAAGTAGTTCTTCGAAATTGGATGGTAAAAAATAAAAACCAAAAACTTTCTGATTATACAAACGCAAAGACAAGAAAATTGGACAAAAAAGAAAAAAAGAAGCTCAAAGGCGAAAGATACCAAAGACAAGAAATGGTACGTATAAAACAAGCAGAAGGCTGGGATAAGCGTTTACTTACTCGACTACTAAGAAGTTCTATGTTAGTAATCCAATCGATTCTTAGAAAATATATTGTATTACCGTTATTGATAATAGCTAAAAATGTGGTTCGCATACTATTATTCCAAGATCCCGAGTGGTCCGAGGATTTTAAGGATTGGAATCGTGAAATTTATGTTAAATGCACTTATAGTGGTGTTAATTTATCTGAAACAGAATTTCCGAAAAACTGGTTAATAGAAGGTATTCAGATAAAGATCCTATTCCCCTTTCACCTGAAACCCTGGCACGGATCTACGATACAATCCTCTCATAAAGATCCAAAAAGTGAACAAGAAACTGATTTTTGTTTTTTAACAATTTTGGGGCTGGAAACTGACATGCCGTTCGGTTCTCCCCAAAAACGACGTTCCTTTTTTGAACCCATTTTTAAAGAACTAAAAAAAAAAATTAGAAAATTGAAAACTAAGTCTTTTCTAGTTTTAAGGGATTTTAAAGAAGGAAAAATAAGAGAACTTTCAAAAATAAACTTGAGAGAAATCGAGAAATTGAGGGAAACTCAAAAAAATTCGATAATCAGTAAGCAGATGATTCACGAACCGTCTATTGAAATTTCATCTATGGATTGGACGAAATTATCCCGGACTGAAAAAAAAATGAAAGATCTGACTAATAGAACAAGCAGAATCAGAAATCAAATATATAAAATTACAAAAGAAAAGAAAAAAGGATCGCTAACTCAAGAAACAAATATTAGTTCGAACAAACCAACTTATTCTGTTACAATATTAGACCCATCAAAAAGGATTTGGCGGATATTAAAAAAAAGAAACGCTCGATTAATCCGTAAATCCTATTTGTTTCTAAAATTTGGCATTGAAAAGATATACAGAAATATTTTTATATCTACCCTTACTATTCCAAGAATCAATACAAAACCTTTTCGTGAATCAACAAGAAAACAAATGAAAATTATTGAGAAAAACATCCACAATAATGAAGCAAATCCCGAAAGAATTAATAAAACAAATAAAAATAGAATTATTTCGACTATCCAAAAATCGATTTCTAAGACTAGTAATAAGAATTCAAAGATTTCTTGTAATTTATTGTCTTTTTCACAATCACAAGCATATGTATTTTACAAATTATTACAAGTCCCAATTTTGAACTTTTATAATTTAAGACCCGTTCTTCAATATCACGGAACATCTCTATTTCTTAAGAATGAAATAAAAGATTTTTTTGAAAAACACGGAATCTTTAATTACCAATTAAGACATAAACCCCTTTGGAATTTTGGAAGGAATACACGAAAACACTGTTTAAGCGGGCATTATCAATATGATTTATCTCGGATTAAATGGGCTAGATTAGTACCACAAGAATGGCGAAATAGAGCCAATCAACACTGTATGGCTCAAAATAAAGATTTAATTAAAAGAGATTCGTATGAAAAAAATGGATTAACTCATTACGAAAAACAACATTTTTTTGAAGCGGACCTATTACGTAATCAAAAATCGAATTTTAAAAAACACTATAGATATGATCTTTTATCATATAAATCGCTTAATTATGAAGATAAGAAAGACTCGTATATTGATAGATCACTAGTCCAAGTAAATAATAAAGAAGAGTATTATTCTAATTACAATAGAAAGAAAGTCAAATTGTTGGCTATGCTGGGAAGTATCTCGATCAATAATTATATAGGGGAAGATGATATTATGGATATGGAAAAATTCTTGTATAGAAAATATTTTGATTGGAGAATTCTTAATTTTTGTCTTAAAAATAAGGCCAATATGGAAGCCTGGGTTGATATGGATACTGGTACCAGCAGTAATCAAAATACTAGGATTGGGTCCAATAATTATCAAAAAATTAATGCAATTAATAAGAGAGTCCCCTTTTATCTTACAATTCATCTTGATGAAGAAATTAACCCATCCACTCAAAAGGGGTTCTTTTGTGATTGGATGGGAATGAATGAAGAAATACTAAGTTGTCCTATATCAAACCCAGAATCTTGGTTCTTCCCAGAATTTGTACTACTTTTTAATGCATATAGAACGAAACCCTGGATTATACCAATCAAATTACTTCTTTTCAATTTTAATGGAAATAGTAAGAAAAATAGAACCGGAAAGAAAGAGGCGGATCTTTTTATATCACCTACTCAAAAAGAATATTTTGAATTATCGAATCAAAGTAAAGAAGAAAACGAACTCGCAGACCAAGGAACTCCGCGATCGGATGCACAAAAGCAAGTAATTCTTGGATCAGTTCTCTCAAACCAAGAAAAAGATGGTGAAGAAAATTATACGGGATCGGACATGAAAACCCGTATAAAGAAAAAGCAATACAAAAGAGAAACCGAAGTACAGCTCGATTTCTTCCTAAAAAGATATTTGTGTTTGCAGTTGCGATGGAGGGGTGCTGTTTCTTTCAGAGAAAAAATACTCAATGATATGAAAGTATATTGTCACCTGGTTCGACTAATAAATCCTAGCGACGTTACTATAGCCTCTATTCAAGGGGGAGAAATTAGTCTGCCTATTTTGATCACTAAGAAGAATTTCGCTCTTAAAGAATTGACGAAAGGGGGAATGCTTATTATCGAACCCCGTCGTTTGTCTGTAAAAAATGATGGACAATTTTTTCTATATCAAATCGTAGGTATTGCATTGGTTCATAAGAATAAGCGCAAAATTACTAAAAGATACCAAGAAAAGGGCTATGTTGATAAAAAAGATTTTGATGAATTCATTGCAAAACATCAAAAAATGATTGGAAATAGAAACAAAAATCATTATGATTTGCTTGTTCCTGAAACTATTTTACTCCCTAAACGTCGTAGAGAATTAAGAACCCTAATTTGTTTCAATTCGAAGAATCAAAATGGTATGCAGAAACATCCAGTATTTTTTAATAACGGAAAGGGCGGCGGCCGCGTTTTGGATAACAACAAAAATATTGCTCGAGAGAAAAATCAACTAATTCAATTAAAGTTCTTTATTTGGGCCAATTCTCGATTAGAAGATTTAATTTGTATGAATCGGTATTGGTTTAATACCAATAATGGGAGTCGTTTCAGTATGGTAAGGGTCCATATGTATCCACGATTGAAAATTCGTCAATAGTGTGCTTTTCCTATCTATCATGTCCCATTTTGGGATATGAAAACAAAGAAATGTATACATGTCTTGTCTTCCATTCCAGTCTGATACAAGATACCAAATTAATGGCGAACATTTTAATTAGATCCATAAATGAATCAAGAAACTCTTTTTTTTAGGTCCAAATTTTTCTCTTTTGCCGAAATATCCATCCTTTTAGATGCCTAATCAAATTGAAAATTGGATTGATTATTGATATTGATTTTCTAGCAAGTTCATAACGAACTTAAGATTATTGTGTATATCAAATTGAAGTAACTAGTATTATTATTACTGATCAGTAAAATTCATCTTAAAAAAGGAAGGGGGAGGGGTTTCGTTTTATGGTAAAAAATGCATTCATGTCAGTTAGGGTTCAAGAAAAAAAAGAAAAAAACAGCGGATCGGTTGAATTTCAAGTATTTCGTTTCACCAACAAGATCCGGAGACTTACTTCACATTTAGAATTGCACAGACAAGACTATTCATCTCAAAGGGGTCTACGTAAAATTTTGGAAAAACGCCAACGTCTACTAGCTTATTTGTCAAAGAAAAATAGAGTACGTTATAAAGAATTAATTAGTAAGTTGAATATCCGGGAGTCAAAAAATCGTTAATTTGAAATTTGAAAAACAATTTCGAATTATTTGATTTTGACTGTTGATGAACTTCTTGTTGTTTTCAACAATTCATGTAAGAATGAATCGAGGAAAAACCTATGAGTATACTAGCTACAGAAAAAGAAAAAGAATTTATGATAGTCAATATGGGACCTCACCACCCGTCAATGCATGGGGTTCTTCGTCTCATCGTTACTCTAGACGGTGAAGATGTTATTGACTGTGAACCAATATTGGGTTATTTACACAGAGGGATGGAAAAAATTGCGGAAAACCGAACAATTATACAATATCTGCCTTATGTAACCCGTTGGGATTATTTAGCTACTATGTTCACAGAAGCAATAACTGTAAATGGACCAGAACAGTTGGGAAATATTCGCGTACCTAAAAGGGCCAGCTATATCAGAGTAATTATGTTGGAGTTGAGTCGTATAGCTTCCCATCTGTTATGGCTTGGCCCTTTTATGGCAGATATTGGTGCACAGACTCCTTTCTTCTATATTTTCAGAGAAAGAGAATTAGTATATGATCTGTTCGAAGCTGCCACCGGTATGAGAATGATGCATAATTATTTTCGTATCGGAGGAGTAGCAGCTGATTTACCCTATGGTTGGATAGATAAATGTTTGGATTTCTGCGATTATTTTTTAACAGGGGTTGCTGAATATCAAAAACTTATTACGCGAAACCCCATTTTTTTAGAACGAGTTGAAGGAGTAGGCATTATTGGTGGAGAAGAAGCAATAAATTGGGGTTTATCAGGACCAATGCTACGAGCGTCTGGAATAGAATGGGATCTTCGTAAAGTTGATCATTATGAGTGTTATGACGAATTTGATTGGGAAGTCCAGTGGCAAAAAGAAGGGGATTCCTTAGCTCGTTATTTAGTCCGAATCGGTGAAATGACGGAATCTGTAAAAATTATTCAACAGGCTTTAGAAGGAATTCCGGGAGGCCCCTATGAAAATTTAGAAATCCGCTGCTTTGATAGAGAAAGCGATCCAGAACGGAATGATTTTGAAAATCGATTCATTAGTAAAAAGCCTTCTCCTACCTTTGAATTGACAAAACAAGAACTTTATGCGAGAGTAGAAGCCCCAAAAGGAGAATTGGGAATTTTTCTGATAGGGGATCAAAGTGGGTTTCCTTGGAGATGGAAAATTCGCCCACCGGGTTTTATCAATTTGCAAATTCTTCCTCAGTTAGTTAAAAGAATGAAATTGGCTGATATTATGACGATATTAGGTAGTATAGATATCATTATGGGGGAAGTTGATCGTTGAAATGATAATTGCTACACCCGAAGTACAAGATATCAATTCTTTTTCCCGATTGGAATCCCTACAAGAGGTCTATGGGATCCTATGGGTGCTTGCCCCTATTTCGATTTATGTATTGGCAATCACAATCGGTGTCCTAGTAATTGTGTGGTTAGAAAGAGAAATATCTGCAGGAATACAACAGCGTATTGGGCCTGAATACGCCAGCCCTTTGGGAATTCTTCAAGCTTTAGCCGATGGGACAAAACTCCTTTTCAAAGAAAACCTTCTTCCATCTAGAGGAAATAGTAGTTTATTCAGTATTGGTCCATCTATAGCAGTCATAGCAATTCTACTAAGTTATTCAGTAATTCCTTTTAGTTATAACCTTGTTTTAGCTGACCTCAATATCGGTATTTTTTTATGGATTGCCATTTCAAGTATTGCCCCTATTGGACTTCTTATGTCAGGATATGGATCAAATAATAAATATTCCTTTTTAGGTGGTCTGCGAGCTGCTGCTCAATCGATTAGTTATGAAATACCATTAACTTTATGTGTTTTATCAATATCTCTACGTGTGATTCGCTAAAACCTAAGCTTTTCGTTCTAGAAAAAAAAGAACTTGAATAGAAATAATAGAAATCCTCATTTTTTTATTCATTTATTGACTCTTTAGGTTAATAAAAGAAATTAGATAGTTATATATGAGTGAAAGAAAACACCTTCGAAATTCGCAGTAAACGTGGATTAAGTCTCATTTCCTATGTACAAGCGTTACGGATAAGTAAACAAAAGTCAAAGTGGAGGAAGCCCTTACCCCAAGACAGGTCGATTGATCATCCTAGCTTGAAGCGGGCTTAAAAGACCAACCCTATCGAATTTTTATTTTTCATTAGCTATTGTATGTATTACAATATATATTAGATATATTAGGGGGGTTGAATAGGGGGTTGAAAACGCAAAGCGGGGGGATAGGAAGGAACACCAAAATACACACAACGGGTTAGTAATGTAGATTATGTCAATTATCTAAAAGGATACTTCTGCATAACATAAAAGAATACTAATTGGGGCTTTAAGTTGGTAGAAACGATCAGGCAGTACTCCCCACAATTCCGATCCAGAGCATGCTCCTATCCGCCAGTTAAAGAAATAACTATCAGGAACGAAATAATCCTTTACCCCCTTTTAAGCCCCATTTTCTCTCAGAAAGAAGAAGAGGAACAAAAAAATAGAAAAAAAAAAAAAAAAAAAAAAACAAAAAATACAATTACAATCTAAAAGAATCCTTTCTTTCATATATTGATAGAAATCAAATTCGTGTCATGATTCATGAACTAGTGTAATGGCGAATTCTTTTTCGTAATCGAAAATAAAAGGATGGGTTGAAATATCAAGTGATATTTCTACAAGAGTATTTTATTGAAGGGTTGATTAAGTTATTACTCAACACAGAAAATTTGAAATTCGTAAAGGATGAGATTAATTCAGAAATACTGTTTTTTTATCCTTAGAGCAGACAGAATTCCAGTGGTATAATCGGGGATCCTCCGCTAGATTTTGACTTTATCCATCCTATAACCATATCAAAATCAAAATAACTAATACCGGTCCGGTCCTTACATTTATTTGTGGCCCTGAGGAGCCGTATGAGGTGAAAATCTCATGTACGGTTTTGTAATAGCGATGGAAACCGTAATGTTACCACCGACTATGATTATCTAACAGTTTAAGTACAGTTGATATAGTTGGGGCGCAATCAAAATATGGTTTTTGGGGGTGGAATTTGTGGCGTCAACCTATAGGGTTTATCGTTTTTCTAATTTCTTCCCTAGCGGAATGCGAGCGATTACCTTTTGATTTACCAGAAGCGGAAGAAGAATTAGTAGCCGGTTATCAAACCGAATATTCAGGAATCAAATTTGGTTTATTTTACGTTGCTTCCTATCTAAATCTACTAGTTTCCTCATTATTTGTAACAGTTCTTTACTTGGGAGGTTCGAATCTTTCCATTCCATACATATTTGTTCCTGGACTGGTTGAAATAAATAAAGCGGATGGAATCTTTGGAACGACAATTGGTATCTTTATTACATTAGCTAAAACTTATTTGTTCTTGTTCATTCCTATTGCAACAAGGTGGACTTTACCGAGACTAAGAATGGACCAACTATTAAATCTTGGCTGGAAATTTCTTTTACCTATTTCTCTCGGTAATTTATTATTAACAACTTCTTCCCAACTCCTTTCGCTATAAAGATAAAGAAAAAAAGGAATACAATATTCGCTACTTGTCTCAAACAAGAGAAAGAAATAAACTCAAAACATTCATAGATATTCACAATATGTTCCCTATGGTAACCGGTTTCATGAATTATGGTCAACAAACAATACGAGCTGCAAGGTACATTGGTCAAAGTTTCATGATTACTTTATCCCAAGCAAATCGTTTACCTGTAACTATTCAATATCCTTATGAAAAATTAATCCCATCAGAGCGTTTTCGTGGTCGAATCCATTTTGAATTTGATAAATGTATTGCTTGTGAAGTATGCGTTCGGGTATGTCCTATAGATCTGCCTGTTGTTGATTGGAAATTTGAAACAGATATTCGAAAGAAACGATTGCTTAATTACAGTATTGATTTTGGAATTTGTATTTTTTGTGGTAACTGCGTTGAGTATTGTCCAACAAATTGTTTATCAATGACTGAAGAATATGAACTTGCGACTTACGACCGTCACGAATTGAATTATAATCAAATTGCTTTAGGTCGTTTACCAATGTCAGTAATTGACGATTTTACAATTCGAACAGTCTTGAATTCGCCTCAACGAAAAAACGTCTAAACCTTTTTAATTTCGAATTACTAAGGTTCAGTTTTGGTATAGTTGGTATAAAGGGATAAGGTTGTTTTTTTGCTTGGTCAATAACTCCAAATCCCAACTTTTGATTGGTTGATGAGAAGTACAACTACATTTGTATTGAAATGAAATGATATATAGACAGAAGCTTTTTCGAACTATATAGCTTCAATTTCAAATTGGCATTTAGAATAACGAAAAGAACGAAATTGATCCCAGAACTGTATCCGCATCAATTCCCACTTAGTAGATTCTAATTTCATTGAATTGGAATTGAGAATGTCTCATAAATAATTTTTCCTGGTCGGCTCAATAAGGTCATGAAAAAGATTTCGATTTATTTATCTCCTATTTTAATATAATGGATTTGCCTGGACCAATACACGATTTTCTTTTAGTTTTTCTGGGATCGGGTCTTATATTAGGAGGTCTGGGAGTGGTATTATTTACCAACCCAATTTATTCTGCCTTTTCCTTGGGATTGGTTCTTGTTTGTATATCATTATTCTATATTCTATCAAATTCCCATTTTGTAGCTGCCGCGCAACTCCTTATTTACGTGGGAGCTGTAAATGTTTTAATCATATTTGCTGTAATGTTCATGAACGGCTCAGACTATTCCAAAGATTTTCAGTTGAATCTTTGGACTATTGGCGATGGTCTTACTTCTCTGGTTTGTACAAGTATTTTTTTTTCGCTAATCACTACTATTCTCGATACATCGTGGTACGGGATTATTTGGACTACACGAGCCAACCAGATTATTGAACAAGATTTGATAAGTAATAGTCAACAAATTGGAATTCATTTATCAACAGACTTTTTTCTTCCATTTGAACTCGTTTCAATAATTCTTTTAGTTGCTTTAATAGGTGCAATTGCCGTGGCGCGTCAATAACAAATCTTTATAACTAGGAACAGCAATCCCAATTCTACTTTTTATGTGTTATCACATTCATTATGTGTTATCACATTCATTTCCCTTAAATTCTTGTAAAGTATAGTTGAATACTATTCACAGATCAATAGAAAATCAAAATCTAATTTTTTTTATTCGATCTATTACCAAATAGATTCTTTTGTTCCGTACCTGGTATATTCTAAGCAACCAAATCACTTGCATTATTATTATTGTTCAGATTGAAATGAATCAAAATTGGTACGGAGTTGGTTAATGATGCTCGAGCATGTACTTGTTTTGAGTGCCTATTTATTTTCGATTGGCATCTATGGCTTGATTACGAGCCGAAATATGGTTCGGGCCTTGATGTGCCTTGAACTTATACTAAATGCAGTTAATATCAATTTTGTAACATTCTCTGATTTTTTTGATAGTCGACAATTAAAAGGAGATATTTTTTCAATTTTTGTTATAGCTATTGCAGCCGCTGAAGCAGCTATCGGATCAGCTATTGTTTCGTCAATTTATCGTAACAGAAAATCGACGCGTATCAATCAATCGACTTTGTTGAATAAGTAGTATTTATAAATCAGAATATTCATAAATTCAATTTATGATATATAATATGCCCTAATTTCGATCCTGTTTGTGAAACTGTAAGAAATCAAAGTATCTTTGTTCCCTTGATCCAGAAGTGGATTAATTAGCAAAATTCTGGTAAATCATTGATTCATCTGGTGTTTAAATATGACATTTCAAAATTGACTAGATCGAAAATAAAAAAGTTCAAAACAAAAATAGATAGATCCAATGTCACATTCAGTAAAGATTTATGATACATGTATAGGGTGTACTCAATGTGTACGAGCTTGCCCCACGGATGTATTAGAAATGATACCTTGGGACGGATGTAAAGCAAAGCAAATTGCTTCTGCTCCAAGAACAGAGGACTGTGTTGGTTGTAAGCGATGTGAATCCGCCTGTCCAACGGATTTCTTGAGTGTTCGAGTTTATTTATGGCATGAAACAACCCGAAGCATGGGTCTAGCTTATTGATATTGATACGTTCCCGAAAAACCCACTTGAATCCGTTTTGAATACAGTTTTTTTTTTTTTTTACCGATTACCGACAAAAACCCGTACTCGAAAAAGAAAAAAAAATACGAATATATTCTATTTTCGAGTTTCGAGCACGGGTTTTTCTGGGCCAAGTGTATCTTGTCTTTACCACGAATTATTTTCCTTGGTTAACACTAATTGTAGTTTTTCCGATAGCCGCGGGTTCTTTAATTTTTTTTCTCCCTCATAGAGGAAATAAGGTGACTAGAGGATATACAATATATATATGTGTCTTAGAACTCCTTCTAACGACCTATGCATTCTGTTATAATTTCCAATTGGACGATCCATTAATCCAGCTGGCAGAGGATTATAAATGGATCACTTTTTTTGAGTTTGACTGGCGATTGGGAATAGATGGACTTTCCATAGGACCCATTTTACTGACGGGATTTATCACCACTTTAGCTACTTTAGCGGCTCGGCCAGTTACTCTGAATTCCCGACTATTCCACTTCCTGATGTTAGCGATGTACAGCGGTCAAATAGGATTATTTTCTTCTCGGGACCTTTTACTTTTTTTCATCATGTGGGAATTAGAATTAATTCCCGTTTATCTACTTCTGTCCGTGTGGGGTGGAAAGAAACGCCTTTATTCAGCCACAAAATTTATTTTGTACACGGCAGGAGGCTCCGTTTTTCTTTTAATAGGAGTTTTGGGTATCGGTTTATATGGTTCCAATGAACCAACATTAAATTTGGAAACATTAGTTAATCGGTCGTATCCTGTGGCACTGGAAATAATATTCTATATTGGATTTTTTATTGCTTTTGCTGTCAAATTGCCGATTATACCCTTTCATACGTGGTTACCAGACACCCACGGAGAGGCACATTACAGTACTTGTATGCTTCTAGCCGGAATCTTATTAAAAATGGGAGCATATGGGTTGATTCGAATCAATATGGAACTATTACCGCACGCTCATTCTATATTTTCCCCCTGGTTCATGATAGTAGGTACCGTGCAAATTATTTATGCAGCTTCAACATCTCCCGGCCAACGGAATTTAAAAAAAAGAATAGCCTATTCCTCGGTATCTCATATGGGTTTCATAATTCTAGGAATAGGCTCGATAACCGATACAGGTCTCAATGGAGCCGTTTTACAAATAATTTCTCATGGGTTGATTAGTGCTGCACTTTTTTTCTTGGCAGGAACGAGTTATGATAGAATACGTTTTGCTTATCTAGACGAAATGGGTGGACTAGCTATACCAATTCCAAAGATCTTCACGCTATTCAGTATCTTATCGATGGCCTCCCTTGCATTACCCGGCATGAGTGGTTTTGTTGCAGAATTGATAGTATTTTTTGGAATAATTACCAGCCAAAAATTTTTTTTAATGCCAAAAATAGTAATCACTTTTGTAATGGCAATTGGAATGATATTAACTCCTATTTATTCATTATCTCTGTTACGGCAAATGTTCTATGGGTACAAGCTATTTAATGCCCCAAACTCTTATTTTTTTGATTCTGGACCACGGGAGTTATTTGTTTTGATCTCGATTCTTCTACCCGTAATAGGTATTGGTATTTATCCCGATTTCGTTCTCTCACTATCAGCGGACAAGGCCGAAGCTATTATATCGAATTTTTTTTTGTAGATAGTTTTCATGACTAAAAACAATCAAAAAGAAATCCCATGATTTTAAAAAGAGTTCGTTATCCAATGAACAAAGAAATCCTTTTTCTTCTCTTACTCTTAAGTTAAATAAAAAGAAGAAGTAAAATAATTTAAATTAAATTTTTAAATTTAAATTTAATTGTGACCAACTGCCAAAGGCATTTGTAAGAACCTTTTGAATCGCCGCACTGCTTGATTCAAAAGGTTCTCGGCATCTTACACTAACACCAAGTTTCGTTTCGAGCTCCGCGCTGTCCTATGTTTGTATTCATCAAACCCTTTCTTCAATTCAAATAGGTGTTAATTAAATGAACCATAACTATGTAACCCTATTCCTAATAGATTGACTCCGAAATAGCATATCCAAATTATAAGAAAGCCCATAGAAGCCACAATTGCGGAATTTACACCTTCCCATTTTGTATTTGTTCGAGTATGTAAATAAATCCCGAATATCGTCCAAGTAATAAATGCCCAAGTTTCTTTTGGATCCCAATTCCAATAAGACCCCCACGCCTCATTAGCCCATACTGCTCCCGAAAGAATACCTGTGGTTAAAAAGATAAATCCTAAACTAATAATACGATAACTCCAACGATCCAATTGTTGAATCACTTGATACCTGTAATAATTTCTAGCGGAAAAACTATTTAGAAAAACATTCTTTTTTTCGTTCATGTATTGGATTTCACTGAAACAAAATGACCCATTTACATTTACAAAATTTTTTCTTTTCAAAAAAAGCCTTATCACTTTTCGAAATGTAATGACTAGAAGAGCCGTGGATAATAATGATCCACATAAAAGAGCTGCATAGCCCAATACCATCATACTTACGTGCATCATTAACCACTGGACTTGGAGAGCGGGTACTAATATTCTGGATTGATGCATTTTGGTTAAAAAACCCGAAGTCGCAAAGCCTTGGGTAAAAAAAGCACTTGGTGCCGTTATAGCGCTTAAATGATTTTGATTATTTTTAAAATCAAAAATCTTATGAATAATAGATAAACTCCAGGAAAGAAAGATTAATGATTCATATAAATCACTTAATGGGAAATGTCTCGAGTAAACCCAACGGGTGATTAATAATCCTGTTAGACAGAAAGCGGTAGCTGTCATCCCCCTTTCTGATGAAGCATATAGCCCTCTGATTTCATCGACTAAGAAGGTTATTAAATAAATTGTAATTCCAATTGAAACGACCGAAAAGGATATATGCGTTAATATACGCTCCAAAGTTGAAAATATCATAAAAAAAAAATTAAAAGCGAGAATACCTCAAATATACAGAATGGAAATCATAAATTAAATTCCTTAGAGCACTTTTTTTGTATATCTTTTTACAGATGCTATGCCGCCACTCGGACTCGAACCGAGATGCTCTAGCACTGCTTCCTAAGAGCAGCGTGTCTACCGATTTCACCATAGCGGCTTGCTCGAAATCATAATACCCTATTATTAGTCAATCGTCGAGATTGAAAGAGTCTATTTCAATGGATTTTTATTCATCAAGTTGAAATTTGAATGCTTACTAAAAACAAAAAACATTGAAAGGGCTATTTAAGGATTCCGCCCCTTCTTTTGTTGTTGTATTTAATTATTTAAGGTTTCAGTTTTATTTAACTTAACTTTCATAGTTTCTTCTTTGATAAACTAGAACCTTGTAACGGCTGTAACTAAATAGTTCTAACTTCACTCCAGGGAACAACTCAAAAAGGGTTTCTTTATTTTTTTTTTTTTCATTTTTTAGAACTTTTGTGTTTGTGTTGTCGTAATTTTCGGTTTTTTTTTTTTTTCACTATTAATTTGTCCTAGGATTGATCAAATCAATTAGGTATTGGGCTGCACGTATTATAGAAAATAAAACAAAAAAATTCGATAAAAAAGTCTTTCTAAATTCGAATTAGAAAAATATATATATTTTGATGGAGCCCCCCCTCAAACATAGGATTTTTTTTTAATCACTTAAAATTGTCACACTATTCACTATTCGTATCCAATATCTGCCTAAACGGGAAGGGTTGCTTTTCTCAATTGGAGTCAAAGTGCAGGGTATCTGGTTATATATAGTGATTCAGAAAAATAATGATTTAGAACGTAAAAAAAAAAAGTTATATACTGAATCAATTAGTTTCAACAGCCTTTTTTTTTTCCTAACGATTTTATATCCCCTCTTCTATAGCATCAATGGAAAGACCTAAATCGAAATAAATCTAAATAAAAAAAAAAATTCTTATTGTTTATGGTGGGGTGATGGGGAAAATAAGAATCCCCATCCTGGGAATAAAAAAATAGTAAAATAAAAAGAAAGGTTAAACTTTCTAGTTTGTCTTGATTCCGTTTTCAAATAAAAAAAAAAAAAAAACTTTTATTTATTTTTTTTTTTTTTATTATTTTTCGAATTCAGTAGACAAATCAATTGGTTCAAAACATTACAAAAGGGAATGTTTCCTTACTTTTTCGATTTTTCTAAATTCTATAGTATAAATTCGAAACACAATTAACTCATTTTTGTGTCTGGGGGATTCATATTATTTCAACCTTTGATTATTTATTTGTTGTACAAAAAAAACTTTTTGAATTCCCAGTAGCAAGGGATTTCGCTAACGAAAAAGCCTTCAACGCTGCCCAGTACCCCCCCTTTTTCCAAAGATTTTTACGAATACGTTTTTTTAATATAGAAGTACGTTTTTTTGGAACTGCCATTCAAAAAAGAAAAGGTTAGTCATTGATCAAATTGGATGTGAAAGACATCTATTGTTAAAACAAATCATTTTTTAGTTTTACGGTTCATTTCATTATCTGTTTATTTTTTTTATACACTAACTACCTTTAGAAAAAAGAAATAAATCGAAATATGCAAAAATGGCATAAAATCTTACTAGAACAAAAAATAAATAAATAAATGGAATAAGGGATTTTTTCAATTTATATTCCCTAAATATTGGAGAATAAAGTAATTCGTATTCCGGAGTTATTGGCGGCACCCTTAGATACCTATTCAAATCGATATCTATAGGACGGATTGGGCCATATAACAGAAATAGAATTGGTTGAAGTTGAAGTTGATAAAAAAAAGAAAAAGCCCTTCCGCCCTTATCTCTGTCTATTTTCGGCCTGCTACATTTATCCATGAAAAATACATCGAACAGGTTTTATCTACCCAATCATTTTTGTCTAGTAATTGGTTCTTAAATGTCTTTTATTATAATTAAAATTAAATGTCTTTTATTATAATTATAATAGTAGACAATCAATACGTGCCGAGATGAACTAGTTAATGGTTGTGAATAAGCAAAGAATAAAAAAACTAAGTCGTATTTTATTGGGGAACGATAGGGGTCAGCCTATGATTTATATCAAATTTCATTTTGTGTAATTCTTTCGTCTTGATCTATGGACATAAATTAGTCTAATTAGAGAATAATAAGTGAAGTTTGAATTTGCTCTATCTTCCTAAAAATCTTACGTAGTATAAAGTATAAAATAATTATTTATTTTTGACTAGTAGCTTAGTTAGAACATTTGATTGTTTTTAACTTTTCTTTTTTTTGAAGTTGGTGGGAAAGATTCAAAATAACTATGAATAGAAAAAGCGAATTTTATTTAAGTTTTTCATTTTAATACCTTAACCTTAATTTTTTTATTAATCTCTTTTAAATTTAAAAGAGATAAGAACCGGTGAATCAGAAACACTGAATTAAGAATAAAAAACAATTATTATTACTTTATTGATTTTATGGAACATACATATCAATATTCCTGGATCATACCCTTAGTTCCACTTCCAGTCCCTATGTTAATAGGGGTGGGACTTCTATTTTTTCCGACCGCAACAAAAAATCTTCGCCGTATGTGGGCTTTTATTAGTATTTTATTGTTAAGTATAGTTATGATTTTTTCGATCGATCTATCTATTGAGCAAATAGATAGAACTTCGATCTATCAATCCCTAAGGACTTGGACCATCACTAGTGATTTGTCTTTCGAGTTCGGATACTTTATTGATCCACTTACTTCTATTATGTCAATATTAATCACTACAGTTGGAATTCTGGTTCTTATTTATAGTGACAATTATATGTCTCATGATCAAGGATATTTGAGATTTTTTGCTTATATGAGTTTTTTCAATGCTTCAATGTTAGGATTAGTTACAAGTTCGAATTTCATACAAATTTATATTTTTTGGGAATTGGTTGGAATGTGCTCTTATCTATTAATCGGGTTTTGGTTCACACGACCTATTGCGGCAGGCGCCTGTCAAAAAGCATTTGTAACTAATCGTGTAGGGGATTTTGGATTATTATTAGGGATCTTAGGTCTTTATTGGCTAACAGGCAGTTTCGAATTTCGGGATTTGTTCGAAATATTGAAAAACTTGATTTATAATAATGAGGTTAACCTTTTATTTGTTACTTTGTGTGCATTTCTATTATTTGCCGGCCCGGTTGCTAAATCCGCGCAATTCCCTCTTCATGTATGGTTACCCGATGCCATGGAAGGGCCTACTCCTATTTCGGCTCTTATCCATGCTGCTACTATGGTAGCGGCGGGAATTTTTCTTGTAGCTCGGCTTCTTCCACTTTTCATAGTCATACCATACGCAATGAATCTAATATCTTTGATAGGGATAATAACAGTATTTTTAGGAGCTACTTTAGCTCTTGCTCAACAAGATATTAAGAGAGGTTTAGCTTATTCTACAATGTCTCAATTGGGTTATATGATGTTAGCTCTAGGTATGGGGTCCTATCGAGCCGCTTTATTTCATTTGATTACTCATGCCTATTCCAAAGCCTTGTTGTTTTTAGGCTCCGGATCAATTATTCATTCAATGGAAGCTATTGTTGGATATTTTCCAGATAAAAGCCAGAATATGGTTCTTATGGGTGGGTTAAGAAAGCATGTGCCGATTACAAAAACCGCTTTTTTAGTAGGTACTCTTTCTCTTTGTGGTATTCCACCTCTCGCCTGTTTTTGGTCCAAGGATGAAATTCTTAATGATACTTGGTTGTATTCGCCGATTTTCGCAACAATAGCTTTTTTCACAGCCGGACTAACCGCATTTTATATGTTTCGAATTTATTTACTTACTTTTGAGGGGCCTTTCAACTTTTGCTTGCAAAATTACAGTGGCAAAAAAAGAAATTCCTTATATTCAATATCTCTATGGGGTAAAGAAGAACCAAAACCGATTAAAAACAAATTTCATTTAGTTGCTTTATTAACAATGAATAATAATAAAAGGGCTTCTTTTTTTGCGAAGAAGACTCATCGAATTGCTAGTACTGTAACAAATATGCCCTTTATTACTATTTTTCCTTTTGGCGCTGCCAAGACGTTTTGTTATCCTCACGAATCAGACAATACTATATTATTTGTTATGCTTGTATTAGTCCTATTTCCTT